AAAATATAGGCATTTGTGGGTTCAATGCGAAAATTGTTATGGATTAAATTATAAGAAATTTTTGAAATCAAAAATGAATATTTGTGAACAATGTGGATATCATTTGAAAATGAGTAGTTCAGAAAGAATCGAACTTTCGATCGATCCCGGTACTTGGGATCCTATGGATGAAGACATGGTCTCTCTGGATCCCATTGGATTTCATTCGGAGGAAGAGCCTTATAAAGATCGGATTGATTCTTATCAAAGAAAGACAGGATTAACTGAGGCTATTCAAACAGGCGTAGGTCAACTAAACGGTATTCCCGTAGCAATTGGGGTTATGGATTTTCAGTTTATGGGGGGTAGTATGGGATCCGTAGTCGGGGAGAAAATCACCCGTTTGATTGAGTACGCTACCAATCAATTTCTACCTCTTATTATAGTGTGTGCTTCGGGAGGGGCGCGCATGCAAGAAGGAAGTTTGAGCTTGATGCAAATGGCTAAAATATCGTCTGCCTTATATGATTATCAATCAAATAAAAAGTTATTTTATGTATCAATCCTTACATCTCCTACTACTGGTGGGGTAACAGCCAGTTTTGGTATGTTGGGAGATATCATTATTGCCGAACCCAATTCCTACATTGCATTTGCGGGTAAAAGAGTAATTGAACAAACATTGAATAAAACAGTACCCGAAGGTTCACAAGCGGCTGAATATTTATTCCAGAAGGGCTTATTCGACCTAATCGTACCACGTAATCTTTTAAAAAGTGTTCTAAGTGAGTTATTTAAGCTCCACGCCTTCTTTCCTTTGAAGTCCAATTCAATCAAGTAGAGCGCACTAAGTTACATTTTGTTATTTGTAGCAAACAAGTAGTTAGCTTAGATGAATAAGTCCATTTATTTAGTTCTACATTCCTTGGACTTATTCTATATACTCACTTAGATATATAGATATACTCACTTAGATATATAGATACTTATATCTCTACTAAGAATTTTCAAATTGAATTAATTAATAATAACTACGAATTCATAATAATTACAATTCTTAATTATAATTAGTATAAATATAAAAAATGATATTTTAAAAAACTAATAACAGGTACAATATAGTAAATCGAGGTACCCATTTTATGACAACTTTCAACTTTCCCTCTATTTTTGTGCCTTTAGTAGGCCTAGTATTTCCGGCAATTGCAATGGCTTCTTTATTTCTTCATGTTCAAAAAAACAAGATTGTTTAGATCTAAGGAGACCCAATCCAATCTTATCCGTTTTTTTTTGTTGAAACTTACACTTGTAGCATAACACAGATATTTAGTTCGGGAAATGGGGTATAACATGTGATTTCCGCCGAACAGAAAGGAAAAAGCTCTTATGCCTACAGAAAAGGATCTATGGGTAAATGAATTCTAGCTAGTTTCAAATAGATCAGGATCGTCAGATGCCTAAAATGTAAAGTTGGTCGATCTATATGTATATCAATATGTATATTGGGATTATATGAAGAGTATGTTATTATTTTAGATCTAACCAATTTGATGAATTACTCCTAAAGGTTCACATCAAACTAGTGCTAGTTCACATCAAACTAGTGCTAGTTGATGAGAATTCCTTCGGAAAGAAAAAAAGTAAAAACCATTTGGGGTATTTTCTCAATTCCAATAAAATGCAATCGGATCAAGTATGAGTTGGCGATCAGAACATATATGGATAGAACTTATAACGGGGTCTCGAAAACTAAGTAATTTTTGCTGGGCCCTTATCGTTTTTTTAGGTTCATTAGGATTCTTATTGGTTGGAATTTCCAGTTATCTTGGTAGAAATTTGCTACCTTTTGTTCCGTCTCAGGAAATCATTTTTTTTCCACAAGGGATCGTGATGTCTTTCTACGGGATCGCGGGTCTTTTTATTAGTTCCTATTTGTGGTGCACAATTTCCTGGAATGTAGGTAGTGGTTATGATCGATTCGATAGAAAGAAAGGAATAGTATGTATTTTTCGTTGGGGATTTCCTGGAAAAAACCGTCGCATATTCCTCCGATTCCGCATAAAAGATATTCAATCCGTTAGAATAGAAGTTAAAGAGGGTATTTATGCTCGTCGTGTCCTTTATATGGACATCAGAGGCCGGGGGGCTATTCCGTTGACTCGCACTGATGAGAATTTGACTCCACGAGAAATTGAACAAAAAGCCGCGGAATTGGCCTATTTCTTGCGCGTACCAATTGAAGTCTTTTAAAAGGAACTGGGCTGAAGAACGAATGCTTTCTCAGCAGGAGGGAAAAAATACAAGAATCCTGTTTTTTCTATAACATAACTTAACTGAAGTTTCGTCAGAACGTTCAGTCGAGCCAAAGCCGACGTATATGGAACAACCATAAAACAAAACTCTTTTTTTGTTAAGTTTCATATTTGTTGGAAGTGATACTTTAGATGCGGATAAATCATATCTTGTAAATTAGTTCCTTTTTGTCAATCGACCTTTTTTTATCCTTTCGTTTGTGTTCCTTACTAACCAATAATGGGGTTTCTTAATAATGATAATTGGCCCATTTCTGTCTTGTTTTGCCGCTTATTTGTTTGATCATCACAATATCTTTCTCTCAATTATTCTATTCTTGGCTATGGGGAATCGTTGGAATTTTTTCGAAATAGGAGTTCTTTCGTCTCAAAATCTCAATAATATTCATTTCTTAAAGTACTTCTTTCGGTCATTCATCGAAAAGAGACACTTGGTTGAAATTTGATGAATTGAGATATCTGGAAACAATATTTTGGATTATTTCTTGATTCAAATTCGAAGTGGAGTCGTAGTCTATTTCTGTATTGTTTCTAGATTCAAACAAAATTACAACTAAAATAGATTCATAGGTTTGATACCTTGTCTAGAACTCATGTTTGAAAGAAATATTCGATCACATAGAGTCAGTGGGTTAATTCAAAATTCACAGGTGAAAAATGGCAAAAAAGAAAGCATTCACTCCTCTTTTGTATCTTGCATCTATAATATTTTTGCCCTGGTGGATTTCTCTCTCATTTACTAAAAGCATGGAATCTTGGGTTACAAATTGGTCAAATACTGGTCAATCCGCAATTTTTTTGAATGATATTCAAGAAAAAAGTATTCTAGAAAAGTTCATAGAATTAGAGGAAATCCTCTTCTTGGACGAAATGATCAAGGAATACTCGGAGACAGATCTACAAAAGCTTTCTATAGCAATTCACAAAGAAACGATCCAATTAATCAAGATACACAACGAGGATCGTATCCATACGATTTTGCACTTCTCGACAAATATAATCTGTTTTGGTATTCTAAGCGGTTATTCAATTTTAGGTAATGAAGAACTTGTTATTCTTAACTCTTGGGCTCAGGAATTCCTATATAACTTAAGTGATACAGTAAAAGCTTTTTCGATTCTTTTATTAACCGATTTATGTATCGGATTTCATTCACCCCACGGTTGGGAACTAATGATTGGTTCTGTCTACAAAGATTTTGGATTTGTTCATAATGATCAAATTATATCTGGTCTTGTTTCCACCTTTCCAGTTATCCTCGATACTATTTTTAAATATTGGATTTTCCGTTATTTAAATCGTGTATCTCCGTCACTTGTAGTTATTTATCATTCAATGAATGATTGATAAATGATCCACCAATATTAATTTAATCCAATTAGAATGTTTCTTTCTTTGTAGTTCTACATAAGCATTAAAAACTTTCTATCCGGGGGATTTTCATACTTTTCATACTATAGTATTCCAGTAAAATGATTCCAATAAATAGCAGAATCGTGGATAGGGAACTATACTAGCGACCTACCCAATTTATTGTAGAAATTTTCGGATCAATGATTAGACCATGCAAACTAGAAATAATTTTTCTTGGATAAAGGAACAGATTACTCGATCTATTTCCGTATCGCTTATGATATATATCATAACTCGGACATCCATTTCAAGTGCATATCCCATTTTTGCGCAGCAGGGTTATGAAAATCCACGAGAAGCGACTGGGCGTATTGTATGTGCCAATTGCCATTTAGCTAATAAGCCCGTGGATATTGAGGTTCCACAAGCGGTACTTCCTGATACTGTATTTGAAGCAGTTGTTCGGATTCCTTATGATAAGCAAGTGAAACAAGTTCTTGCTAATGGTAAGAAGGGGGGTTTGAATGTAGGGGCTGTTCTTATTTTACCAGAGGGGTTTGAATTAGCTCCTTCCGATCGTATTTCTCCCGAGATGAAAGAAAAGATAGGCAATTTGTCTTTTCAGAGCTATCGCCCTAATCAAAAAAATATTCTTGTGATAGGGCCTGTCCCTGGTCAGAAATATAGTGAAATTGCCTTTCCTATTCTTTCCCCCGACCCCGCTACTAAGAAAGATGTTCACTTCTTAAAATATCCTATATACGTAGGTGGCAATAGGGGAAGGGGTCAGATTTATCCTGACGGAAGCAAGAGTAACAATACAGTTTATAATGCTACAGGAGCGGGTATAGTAAGTAAAATCATACGAAAAGAAAAAGGGGGATATGAAATAACCATAACAGATCCATCGGATGGACGTCAAGTGGTTGATATTATCCCTCCAGGACCAGAACTCCTTGTTTCAGAGGGTGAATCCATCAAATTTGATCAACCATTAACAAGTAATCCTAATGTGGGTGGATTTGGTCAGGGAGATGCAGAAATAGTACTTCAAGATCCATTACGTGTCCAAGGTCTTTTGTTCTTCTTGGCATCTGTTATTTTGGCACAAATCTTTTTGGTTCTTAAAAAGAAACAGTTCGAGAAAGTTCAATTGGCCGAAATGAATTTCTAGACTCGTGGATTTATCGACATCAGGTTCGTAAAAAGAACCAAATTATTGTTGTCAATTATGTATGATAAAAAAACAAAAAAATGAAATTCTGAAAACCTTTTATTTACTTGCTTTTTTTCTATGAGCTTTCGGGAATCCCTTGTACCGTATTACTAGTCATAATAGGTAGATTTTTGTTTGAA